CAGACTTTCCAAGTGCTTCAAGTACTTCCATTTCAATACTATTTTCTAGATGAAAATAGTAAAATTTATAATCCCGATCCTTGCAGTAACATCATTTGGAATTCATTCCATTTGAATTGGTGTTTTCTCCATCACGATTCTTGTGAAGAGGCATGGACAATAATTAGCCTTGGACAATTCCTTTGTGAAAATGTATATCTATTGAAATATGGATCACGCATAAAAAAATCTGGTCAAATTTTCATTGTTCATGTTGATTCTCTAGTTATAAGATCAGCTAAGCCCTATTTGGTCACTCCAGGAGCAACTGTCCATGGTCATTATGGGGAAACCTTTTATGAAGGAGATACATTAATTACATTTATATATGAAAAATCGAGATCTGGTGACATAACGCAAGGTCTTCCAAAAGTAGAACAAATCTTAGAAGTTCGTTCAATTGATTCAATATCGATGAACCTCGAAAGAAGAATTGAAGGTTGGGACGAACGTATCCGAAGGATTCTTGGGATCCCCTGGGGATTCTTGATTGGAGCTGAACTAACCATAGCCCAAAGTCGTATCTCTTTGGTTAATAAGATACAAAAGGTTTATCGATCCCAGGGGGTACAGATCCATAATAGACATCTAGAGATTATTGTACGTCAAGTAACATCAAGAGTTTTGGTTTCAGAAGATGGAATGTCTAATGTTTTTTTACCTGGGGAATTTATTGGATTGTTGCGAGCAGAACGAGCAGGGCGCGTTTTGGACGAATCAATCTATTATCGGGCAATCTTATTGGGAATAACGAAGTCATCTCTAAATACTCAAAGTTTCATATCCGAAGCAAGTTTTCAAGAAACTGCTCGAGTTTTAGCAAAAGCTGCTCTACGAGGTCGTATTGATTGGTTGAAAGGCCTGAAAGAGAACGTTGTTCTGGGGGGGATTATACCGGTTGGTACCGGATTCAACAAATTAGTACATCGTTCAAAGCAAGACAAAAACATTCATTTGAAAATCAAAAGGAAGAATCTATTTGAGTTGGAAATGAGCGATATTTTGCTACACCATAGAGAATTATTTTGTTCTTGTGCCCCAAAAACTTTCCATGAGACATCAGACCAATCTTTTACGTAATGTATCCTAACAAGAGGTTTCTTTTTTTTACTTTCACTCTCTGGTCCGATTATGGATTTCATAATCAATGAAATAAAAAAGAAAGAATGAAATTCATGGTTTGGGTCGTAGATCAATGGTCAATCCTGGTAGAAAGTTCCGTCGGAACAATTTTTTATTTCATAAGGTACTGAATCTCTTTGAAAAAAAAAAGAGAAAGTGTGGTAAAATGGGAAGACGATATTGGAACATCAATTTGGAAGAAATGATGGAAGCAGGAATTCATTTTGGTCATGTTACTAATAAATGGAATCCTAGAATGGCTCCTTACATCTCGGCAAAGCGTAAAGGTATTCATATTACAAATCTTACTATAACTGCTCGTTTTTTATCAGAAGCCTGCGATTTAGTTTTTGATGCAGCAAGTAGGGGAAAAAGATTCTTAATCGTTGGCACCAAAAAGAAAGCAGCAGATTTAGTAGCATCAGCAGCAATAAGGGCTCGATGTCATTATGTTAATAAAAAATGGCTTGGTGGTATGTTAACGAATTGGTCTACTACAGAAACAAGACTTCAGAAGTTCAGGGACTTAAGAGCAGAACAAAAGATGGGGAAACTCAATCGTCTCCCTAAAGGAGATGCAGCAATGTTGAAGAGAAAGTTATCTACTTTGCAAGCATATCTTGGCGGGATCAAATATATGACGGGATTGCCCGATATTGTAATTATCGTGGATCAGCAAGAAGAATATACGGTTCTTCGAGAATGTGTCATTTTGGGTATTCCGACGATTTGTTTAATCGATACAAATTGTGATCCAGATCTTGCAGATCTTTCTATTCCGGCCAACGATGATGCTATAGCTTCGATTCGATTGATTCTTACCAAATTAGTATCTGCAATTTGTGAGGGCCATTCTAGTTATATAAAAAATGGTTGATTATCTTATCATTACCCTTAATAAGAAGAAAGAAGAAGATTAGTTTATTTTTAGTGAACTCTCTTTGATTGTTACTATTTTGGTTTGCATCTTTTGGAGTTTGAACTATGTTTTGACTATCAAATAATATTTAAAAGAAAAGATAAAAATGATTGGTATTTTTTTTATGCGATTTCTCGGTATCCAAAATATACGATTCATAACTTAAATTCATGAATGAATATAGGTGAATTGAGAAAGAGAAGGTTGAATAAAAATAATCACTTTTTTGAAGTTTGATTTCTGTTAGAGGACAATATGAATGTTATACCATGTTCCATTAAAACACTCAAAGGGTTATACGATATATCAGGTGTAGAAGTAGGCCAACATTTCTATTGGCAAATAGGAGGTTTACAAATTCATGCCCAAGTACTTATCACTTCTTGGGTTGTAATTGCTATCTTATTAGGTTCAGTCATCCTAGCTGTTCGGAATCCGCAAACCATTCCGACCAACGGTCAGAATTTCTTCGAATATGTCCTTGAATTTATTCAAGACTTGAGCAAAACTCAGATTGGAGAGGAGTATGGTCCTTGGGTTCCTTTTATAGGAACGATGTTCCTATTTATTTTTGTTTCTAACTGGTCAGGTGCTCTTTTACCTTGGAAAATCATAAAATTACCTCATGGGGAGTTAGCTGCGCCCACGAATGATATAAATACTACTGTTGCTTTAGCTTTACCTACGTCAGTGGCATATTTCTATGCAGGTCTTAGGAAAAAAGGATTGGGATATTTCGGGAAATACATTCAACCAACTCCAATACTTTTACCAATTAATATTCTAGAAGATTTCACAAAACCTTTATCTCTTAGTTTTCGACTTTTCGGGAATATATTGGCTGATGAATTAGTGGTTGTTGTTCTTGTTTCTTTAGTGCCTTCAGTAGTTCCTATACCTGTAATGTTTCTTGGATTATTTACAAGTGGTATTCAAGCTCTTATTTTTGCAACTTTGGCTGCGGCTTATATAGGTGAATCCATGGAGGGTCATCATTGACTCACTTTCAAAAGAGTCTTTTTTTAATTTTTGAAGCTTATCCCAATTCAAGCAATGCGGGAGTTCGGGGTTCAATATAATCCACTGGGTTGGAGATCATGTATATGTAATACCTATGAGTATCAATCCTTGTGTATGTTTTGAAGAATGGTTTCAGAATACAATTTAATAGAATAAAAAAGAATAAAAAGTGCAGGTGATTTACGTTATGGAAGAAAAAATATTTACTAGTTAAATGGTAATTACCCCTATCTCTTTTTTTTTTATAGCCTACTGCATTTAGATGGATTTCCATATAAGTCCTTTTTCTATTTTGTCTTTGATTGTGAATTGAATGAAAGAGAAAAAATAGAATAATTTATAAACAAGGAAACATAATGACTAAAACCGTATACATATTTATTTACATAAGGTAGAAAGGAAAAATGGTTTATCGAAGTAGTTCTGACAATTCAGTAATATTCTGAATTCCATTTGGAACTTTTAGCTACTTCGACCCGATAGATTTTAGTAAAAAAGATCAAAAAATAAAAAAGAAGTGTAGTAAGGTAATATAAGAAAATTAGAAGTAGAAAAAAATAGATTAAGTACTAATTCATTGGTTGGTTGTATCATTAACCATTTCTTTTTTTGGTGCGAGGAACTTACCATGAATCCACTTATTTCTGCTGCTTCCGTTATTGCTGCTGGATTGGCTGTAGGGCTTGCTTCTATCGGACCTGGGGTTGGTCAAGGTACTGCTGCGGGCCAAGCCGTAGAAGGTATTGCGAGACAACCAGAAGCAGAGGGTAAAATACGAGGTACTTTATTGCTTAGTCTGGCTTTTATGGAAGCTTTAACAATTTATGGACTGGTCGTGGCATTAGCTCTTTTATTTGCAAATCCTTTTGTTTAATGTTTAATTTCATCGTAGAATAAAAATGTAAAAAAAAAAGAAGAATAAAAGCATAACCATAACTAATAAATTTGAGAATTCTCAAATTCCATTAATAATAATAAGCGGAGTGATACAAAAAGAACTCTGTTCTTTGTTAGTCCTATCTATAAGGGGAGAGCCTATGAAAAATATAACCAATTCTTTTGTTTCCGTGGGGCACTGGCCATCCGCTGGGAGTTTCGAGTTTAATACCGATATTTTAGCAACAAATCTAATAAATCTAAGCGTAGTGCTGGGTGTATTGATTTTCTTTGGAAAGGGAGTGTGTGCGAGTTGTGTATTTCAAGAATAGGTTGGATTTAACCGGCTGCACTTATATATTCTTTTTTATATTTCTATAGTCTAAATAGGAACAAAAGGTGCACAATCTCGACGAATTACTTCGGAATTTGATTTTATTCAGAAATCATATGTAAGAACCATAGCATTTCGTGACTAATTGGTAAATGAACTTTGATTCTCTTCTCTATCAACCAAGAATGTTGAGGTCTTTTACATGGTTAAAGATAAATTGTTTGAAGTCCAGGCACAGCATAGCATGGTACTCTTTCTACCACTACGTTAGTACCAAAAGTACCAAAAAGGTTGAAAAATAAGAAAAAAGGAATAATTAGGAATTTATCCGATGTAGAACACTCATATGGATAAAATTCTTTGAACCATTAACTGGAAAGATGGGTCCCCCTTTTTTATCCACTGCCGAATCGACGACCTATGTATTGTATTTGTATAAAATATTTGTATAAAAAAGAGAATTTTTTGGATGAAAAAGATCGAAATCTCATTTTATTCTAATAATAATGAGAATGAAGTAATGAAGTTCATAATTCTATTCAATTCTCTTTCTATTCTATTATTCTATTCTATTAGGATTTTGATTGAATTTATCATAGCATATAAAGAAGAAAAAATTTTATTCTTTCTTCTTTAAAATCTTTTTATTTTTGGAAAGAAGTTGTAAATAAAGAACAAATAAAGAAACAA